TGGTTAAAATATTGGAATATTTAGTGCCGAATATTTTTTGATAAAATTTTGCAGGAGGTTTTAGGTGATGTGAAAATTGGGTGGAATAAAATTGGTACATATATATATATATATATATATATATATATATAATATGATGCCAATTTTTATCTCGACTTGTTGGTTTTCACGTTCTTGAGTCCTCCTTGGTTTTGGGGTTTGACAAGGATAATAGGATTTGCTGAGCGTAGGGGGGTAGGGGGGTTTGTCGCGCAAAAACCAAGGGGGCGTGTATCAAGATGTAAGTTGAAGAAAGGACAGTAGTATTATGCACTTGAATTAATAATATGTAATTCTTAAGTTATGTCTTTAAATAATTAAGTTATAATACACATACAGGAAAGATGTTCCACCTTAATTTAACATTTGATGCTTGCACTCTGAAATGCAAAGTGAAAAGAAACCAAAATAAAATACCTTATGCATATAAAAGAATGCTTGGCATGTTGGGTTATGAAACTTATGTACTACACCATTAATCAAATGCCAGTATAATTAATTGTATGGGGGGTTATAAAATTATGTTCTTGAAATAGGAACCAGATGCAAGTAATAGTTCATTTTATACCACCCTCACATTTTTTGTCCCTGATTCTATCATGCATGATTTACCTTTATATAAATTAGTTGGTGGTTTCTTACTACATTAATATGTTTATTTTAAATAATTAGTTGATCATTCAAGGAAATATTTGGTTTTAATTTGTTAGGGGAATAAATATCTTACTCAAGTTAAAATAATTATTATTTTTGAACTTTAATTTTATGCTTATGCATACCTTAGATTGTTAGTACCTGCTTTATGGTTAAAATAATGAATTGGTGATAATACATATATGTATTAACGCATTAATGTAATATCATGCATAATATGTACTAAACCATAAGGGGTGATTACCCCAGAAAATAGTTTAGTTTAGAATTCTGGCTTTGGGAGCCAGGGGTGTGAGTTAAAATCTCTCTTTTCTGGGCGCTAGGGAGGAGTTTAACCTCCGATCTTCGGATTACAAGACCGATGCTTTTGGGCTAAGCTACTAGGGCAGGCTCATTCTAGTGCTTTGTTTTCTAACCATCCTGCTAGGGGGATGAAGATGAGGAATAGTGCAAAGTATAGGACGGATGCGATTTGTCCGATGATGATGAATGGGTGTTCTACTGGTATGCCTCCAATTCATGTTAAGATCGCTATATCTGCTACTAGGGTTCAGAATAGGAACTGGGTGATTGGGCGAAATGTTAGTCCTCGTTGTTTTGAGGTGTGTAGTAGTGGAACTACTATTAGTACTAGGATAGAGAATAGTAGTGCTAGGACACCTCCAAGTTTGTTTGGGATTGATCGAAGGATGGCGTATGCAAATAGGAAGTATCATTCTGGTTTAATGTGGGGTGGGGTGACTAGGGGGTTGGCGGGGGTGAAGTTTTCTGGGTCTCCTAATAGGTTTGGGGAGAATAGTGCTAGTGAAGCAAGGGCTAGTAGTATAATTACGAACCCTAGAATGTCTTTGTATACAAAGTATGGGTGGAAGGGGATTTTGTCTGCATCTGAATTCAATCCTACTGGGTTGTTTGATCCTGTTTCGTGGAGGAAAAGTAAGTGGATAATGGTTGCGGCGGCAATGATAAATGGTAGAAGGAAGTGGAATGCGAAGAATCGTGTGAGTGTTGCATTGTCTACTGAAAACCCCCCTCAAATTCATTGGACTAGTATGTCTCCTATGTAGGGTACGGCGGATAATAGGTTTGTAATTACGGTGGCACCTCAAAAGGATATTTGTCCTCATGGGAGAACGTAGCCGACAAAGGCTGTTATTATAACCAGTAGTAGGAGAACTACTCCAATGTTTCAGGTTTCTTTGTACAGGTAGGATCCATAGTATAGGCCTCGAGCGATGTGTATATAGATACAGATAAAGAAGAATGATGCTCCGTTAGCGTGGATGTTGCGAATTAGTCATCCGTAGTTTACGTCTCGGCAGATGTGGGTGACTGATGAGAATGCGGTTGAAATGTCTGAGGTGTAGTGTATAGCTAGGAATAGTCCGGTTAGGATTTGGGTGATCAGGCATAGTCCTAGTAGGGATCCAAAGTTTCATCAAACTGAGATGTTTGATGGTGCTGGTAGGTCAACTAGTGCGTCGTTAGCGATTTTAATTAGGGGGTGTGTTTTTCGTAGGCTTGCCATTAAAGGTTCTTATAGTTGAATAACAACGGTGGTTCTTCAAGTCATTGGTCTCGGTTAAAATCTGAGTAAGAATTATGACCTATTTTATGTTTTTATTATTAATAGCTTTGGTTGTGGGTTTAGTTGCTGTTGCTTCTAATCCTACACCCTATTTTGCGGCTCTTGGTTTGGTGGTTGCGGCTGGGGTTGGGTGTGGGGTTTTGGTTGGTCATGGGGGTTCTTTTTTGTCGTTGGTTCTTTTTTTGATTTATTTAGGGGGAATGCTTGTGGTTTTTGCTTATTCGGCAGCTTTGGCTGCTGAGCCTTTTCCGGAGGCTTGGGGGAGCCGTTCTGTATTGGGCTATGTTTTGGTTTACTTGTTGGGAGTTGGTTTAGTAGCAGGGGTTTTTTGAGGAGGGTGATACGAGGGTTCTTGGGTGGTTGTGGATGGGTTGAAAGAATTTTCTATTCTTCGTGGCGATATTAGTGGTGTGGCTGTTATGTATTCGTCTGGTGGGGGGATGTTAGTTGTTTGTGCTTGAGTGTTGCTTTTGACCCTGCTTGTTGTGTTGGAGCTTACTCGTGGTCTGAGTCGTGGGACTCTTCGTGCAGTTTAGAGAAGGGTTGGGATGGTGGCTAGGATTAGGGTGAGGAGGAAGATGGTTAAGTATGTTTTAATTATTCCTCGTGTGATGTCATTTGTAATTTTTGCTATAATTGTTTGTGTTAGTGCTATGCCTTTTGGCCCAATGGTCTCAAGTCATGTTTTGTCGAGTTGGGTGGCGGCTGACTGTCCTATGGTAAGTTTTAGTTTTGGGAGGAGTCGGTGTGTAGTTGCTGGGAAGAATCCTAGTATATTTGAAAAATGATGTGGGAGGGTTATTGGTGTGATTTTTACTTGTTTGCTGGTTATGTTGGTCAGTTCTATGGCTGTTAGTAGGCCAAGGATGGTTACTGCCAGGGCTGCTATTTTAAGGGTGGTTGGTATTGTTATAATTGGTGTTTTTATTGGTAGGAAGTTGTGTGTAATTATAAACCCTGCGATGATACTTCCTCAGGCAAGTCGTTTGATGGAGTTAATTACTATCGGGTCATTTTCGTTAATTGGGGATAATGGTAGGAATCGTGGGGTTCCTATAGTTACGAAATACACCAGCCGGAAGCTGTAAACTGCGGTGAAAGATGTGGCGATTAGTGTAAGGGTTAGGGCTCAGGCGTTGAGGTAGGAGGTGTTTAGGGCTTCGATGATTGCGTCTTTTGAGAAAAAGCCTGCTAGGAATGGGGTTCCTGTTAGGGCTAGGCTGCCGATTGTGAAGTAGGTTGAGGTGGCGGGTATAATACTGAATAGGCCTCCCATTTTTCGGATGTCTTGTTCGTCGTTTAGGCTGTGGATAATTGATCCGGAGCATAAGAATAGTATGGCCTTGAAGAAGGCGTGTGTGCAGATGTGGAGGAATGCTAGTTGTGGTTGATTTAGTCCGATGGTAACTATTATTAGTCCTAGTTGGCTTGATGTTGAGAAGGCTACAATTTTTTTGATATCATTTTGGGTTAGGGCGCAGGTGGCCGTAAATAGTGAAGTGAGTGCTCCTAGGCAGAGGCAGGTTGTCAAGGCGAATGGGTTGTTTTCTATAAGGGGGTGAAGGCGGATTAATAGGAAGATTCCTGCAACAACTATGGTGCTTGAGTGGAGTAGGGCAGATACTGGTGTAGGACCTTCTATGGCGGATGGAAGCCATGGGTGGAGGCCAAATTGGGCTGATTTTCCTGTTGCTGCAAGGATAAGTCCTGCTAGGGGAATTGTTATGTTAAAGTTTTTTGACAGTGTAAAAATTTGTTGAATTTCTCAGGAGTTAAGGTTTGTTGCGAGTCAGGCTATGGTTATGATTAGTCCGATGTCTCCTACTCGGTTGTAAATAACGGCTTGGAGTGCTGCTGTGTTGGCGTCTGCTCGTCCGTGCCATCATCCGATAAGTAGGAATGATATAATTCCTACTCCTTCTCAGCCAATGAATAGTTGAAATATATTGTTGGCTGTGACTAGGATAATTATTGCTACTAGGAATGTTAGTAGGTATTTGAAAAATTGGTTGATGTTAGGATCAGAGTGTATATATCATAGTGCAAATTCTAGGATTGATCAGGTGACGTACAGGGCAATTGGAATGAAGATCAAGGAGTAGTGGTCGAATTTAAGGCTGATGTTGATGTCGAATGTTTGAGTGTTAATTCAGTGTCAGTTTGTTATGATGCCTTCTGTTTTTAGGTCTAAGAAGATGATGAGTGGAATAAGGCTGATAAAAAATGAAGAGCTTACAGCAGTTTTGGTTATTTCTGCTAGTTTAGACTTTTGTTGGTTAGGGACTAGTGTGGTGAATAGTGGATATATTAGGATAAAAAAGATTAGGAGAAGTGATGAGTGCATAATTAATGTCATTTTAGCTTTCACTTGGATTTGCACCAAGAGTTTTTGGTTCCTAAGACCAATGGATGAGCTGTTATCCTTTAAAAGCGTAAGGAAGCCACGGATTTTAACCATGGTGCGTAAGGATTAGCAGTACTTACTAATTTCTGTTCTTCCTTGGTGAGTAAGGGGATTTTAACTCCTATTTTTAGAATCACAATCTAATATTTTAGTTAAATTATACTTACAATAGCATCATCCTCACATGAGTTCGGGTTTTGTCACTAGAAGGATTACTGGAATTAGGTGTAGGGTCATTAATAGGTGTTCTCGAGTGTGAAATGGTTGGAGTCCCGTGATGTGGTTGGGTACTTGGCCTCGTTGTGACATGAGGAATATATATAGGGAGTAGCCAGCTGTAATAAGTGTTCCCAGTCCTGTGAGTAAAATTGTTCATGGGGATCAGTTAAAGAGAGTTGTGATGATCATGATTTCTCCTATTAAATTAGGTAGGGTGGGGAGTGCTAGGTTAGCTAGGTTTGCTAGAAACCATCAAGTTGCGGTCAGTGGAAAAATTACTTGTAATCCTCGAGCGAGGATTATTGTTCGGCTGTGGGTTCGTTCGTATGCTGTGTTGGCTAGGCAGAATAGTGCTGAGGATACTAGTCCGTGAGCGATCATTAAGATAATTGCTCCTGAAAAGCCTCATGGGGTTTGGATTAAGATTCCCCCTGCTACTAGCCCCATGTGACTTACGGATGAGTAGGCAATTAGTGACTTTAGGTCTGTTTGCCGGAGGCAGATTGACCCGGTTATGATGTTTCCTCAGAGGGCTAGAATAATGAATGGGTAGGCTAGTTCTTTTGATAGGGGGTCAAGTATTACTATTATTCGTATTATTCCGTATCCTCCTAGTTTTAGTAGGACTGCTGCTAGTACTATTGACCCTGCTACTGGGGCTTCTACGTGTGCTTTTGGTAGTCAGAGGTGGACTCCATATAGCGGTATTTTAACTAGGAATGCGATTAGGCAGCCGGCTCATCAGATTATGTGTCCTCAAGAGTTAAGTTGTAGGGGTTGTGAGTATTGTAATACTAGTATTGACAGTGTTCCTGTGGATTGTTGGAGAAGGAGTAGGGCGACTAGAAGGGGGAGTGACCCTGCTAAGGTGTAGAATAGGAAGTAGGTTCCTGCATTTAATCGTTCGGTTTGATTTCCTCACCGGGTAATAATGATAAGGGTTGGGATAAGTGTGGCTTCAAATATAATATAGAATATAATGATTTCTGTAGCGCCGAATGCTATAATTAGAAAAGTTTGTAGAGAGGCGAGGAGTGAGATGTATGATCGTTGTCGGCTAATTGGTTCAGGGTTAATATGGTTTTGGCTAGCTAGAATTATTAGTGGGAGTAGTCAGCATGTAAGTACTAGGAGGGGGGTTGATAAGGGGTCAGTGGCCAAATACGTGTTGGATGAGGTTCATCCGGTTTCTGATGTTCATTTTAGTCAAGTTAAACTAATAAAGGCGATTAATAGGCTGTGTGTGGTTGTGGCTGTTCATAATCATTTGGGGGAGGTTAATCAGATTGTTGGGAATAGCATAAGTGTGGGGATTAGTACTTTTAGCATTGTAAGAGATTAAGGTTTTGTAATCGGTCGGTTCCATGGGTGCGGGCAGTGGCTACTAGTAATGCTAGGCCGGTGCTTGCTTCGCAGGCGGAGAAAGCTAAAAGAAGTATAGGGGCTGTTGAAAATCCTGTGGACTCAAATTGTAATGCCCATAGGGCTAGTGCAATAAACAGGGATAATATCATCCCTTCTAAGCATAGTAGTGCTGAGAGTAAGTGGGTGCGATGAAATGCTAGTCCTATTAGTCCTAGGATGAATGCTGAGCTGAAACTAAAATGTACGGGTGTCATAAGGGGGTCGTGGAATTAAACCACGATTTTCTGAGCCGAAATCAGAGGTCTTGTTTTGGACTAACTCCCTATTCTGCCCACTCTAGGCCACCTTGGGTTCATTCATAAATTAGGCCCAGGGTTAATAGGATTAGGACTGCTGTGGCTCAGAAGAATGTTCCGGTTGGGTTATGGAGCTGGTCTCCTCATGGTAGGGGGAGGAGGAGAGCGATTTCTAGATCAAATAAAAGAAATAGGATTGCCACTAGGAAGAAGCGTAGGGAAAATGGTAGTCGGGCAGATCCTAGAGGGTCAAACCCGCATTCATAGGGTGATAATTTTTCTGCGTCTGGGTTTATCTGGGGTAGTCAGAAGGATACAATTGCTAGGACTAAGGATAGGGTTATTGTGATGAGTAGGATAGTTGTAACTAGATTCATTATCTTTCCCTGGGTTTAAACCAAGACTGTGTGATTGGAAGTCACTTGTACTAACTTTGATACTAGAAAGATATGAGCCTCATCAATAAATAGATACGTAGAGGAATAGTCATACTACGTCGACAAAATGTCAGTATCAGGCAGCGGCTTCAAAGCCAAAGTGGTGTTCGGATGTGAAGTGATATTGGATTTGGCGTAGTAGGCACACTGCTAGGAAGGTGGACCCAATGATGACGTGTAGTCCGTGGAATCCTGTGGCTACGAAGAATGTTGAGCCATAAACTCCGTCCGCGATTGTGAATGGTGCTTCGTAATATTCTATAGCTTGGAGGGCAGTGAAGTAAAGGCCTAGAAGAATAGTCAATGCTAAGGATTGGATGGCTTGTTTTCGTTCTCCTTCTATGATGCTGTGGTGGGCTCATGTTACTGTAACCCCTGATGCTAGTAGAACAGCTGTGTTAAGGAGTGGAACTTCAAATGGATCTAGTGGGGTAATTCCTGTTGGAGGTCAGCACCCTCCTAGCTCTGGTGTAGGTGCTAAACTTGAGTGGTAGAAGGCTCAGAAGAATCCAAGGAAGAAGAATACTTCGGAGGTAATAAATAGGATTATTCCGTACCGCAATCCTTTTTGCACGGGGGGTGTGTGATGACCTTGAAAGGTCCCCTCTCGGATAATGTCGCGTCATCATTGGTATATGGTGAGAAGTAGGAGAATTATTCCTAGGGTTATTAGTGTTGTTGAGTGGAAGTGAAATCAGATTGCTAAGCCGGATGTTATTAGTAGAGCAGCGATGGCTCCGGTTAGTGGTCATGGGCTTGGATCAACTATATGATAGGCATGTGCTTGGTGGGCCATTAGACGTTCTCTTGGAGGTAGAGGCTTAATAGAAGTACAAATACGTAAGCTTGGATTATTGCTACTGCAACTTCTAGTAGTGTGAGCAGGAAAAGTACAGTGGCGGTTAGGATTGCCACTGTTGGTATCATTGGTAGTAGGACAAATACGGCTGTGGCGATGAGTTGAATTAGTAGGTGGCCTGCGGTTAGGTTGGCTGTGAGTCGGACTCCTAGGGCTAATGGTCGAATAAATAAGCTGATTGTTTCAATAATAATGAGTACTGGGATCAGTGGGATGGGTGTCCCTTCTGGTAGGAGGTGGCCTAGAGCAACTGTTGGTTGGTTTCGCATGCCAATAATTACTGTAGCAAGCCAGAGTGGTACGGCGAATCCTATATTTAGTGATAGCTGTGTTGTGGGTGTAAAGGTGTATGGTAGTAGTCCTAGTATATTGATGGTGATAAGGAAGATTATTAGTGAGGCTAGTAGGAGTGCTCATTTATGTCCTCCAATATTTAGGGGTATTATTAGTTGATTGGTAAATCGATTAATTAGTCATCCTTGTACTGTGATAAGTCGATTGTTAATTCATCGGGATGATGGGGTTGGGTAGAGTACTCAGGGTAGTGCAATTGCAATGGCAATTAGTGGAATGCCCAGGTATAGTGGGCTTGCGAATTGGTCGAAGAAGCTTGCTATCATGGTCAGTCTCAGGACTCAGTTTTGTGCTTTTCAGCATTTACTGGGGTTGGTTCATTTGGTGTAATATGACTTAAGATTTTGGTTGGGATGATTGTTAAAAAGATTAATCAGGAAAACATTAAAATTGCAAGTCAGGGGCTTGGGTTTAATTGTGGCATTTCACTAGGGGTGGTCGGGAGTCACCAATCTTTGGCTTAAAAGGCCAATGCTTTGTCCAATGTTTAGCTTCCTAGCGAGGCGTCTTCTAACATAAGCGAGGATCAGTTTTCGAAGTGTTCTAGTGGGACGGCTTCAACTACAATTGGTATAAAGCTGTGGTTGGCTCCGCAGATCTCAGAGCATTGTCCGTAGAACACGCCTGGGCGTGAGGCAATAAAGGCAGTTTGATTTAGTCGTCCTGGGACTGCATCCATTTTTATGCCTAGAGACGGGACGGCTCAGGAGTGTAGTACGTCTTCCGCTGATACTAGGACACGGATTGGAGATTCTATTGGAATTACTATTCGATGGTCTGTTTCTAGAAGTCGGAATTGTCCTGGGGAGAGGTCCTGTGTTGGGACCATGTAGGAGTCGAAGCCCAGGTTTTCGTAGTCTGTATATTCGTAACTTCAGTATCATTGGTGCCCTATTGCTTTGATTGTTAGATGGGGGTCATTAATCTCGTCTATAAGATACAAGATTCGCAAGGAGGGCAGGGCGATTAACACTAAGATAACAGCTGGCAGGATGGTTCATACAATTTCAATTTCTTGGGAGTCTAAGATATATTTGTTGGTGAGTTTGGTTGAAACTATTGCAATAATAATATATAATACTAAGGTACTGATTAAAAATACGATTATTAATGCATGGTCGTGGAAGTGGAGAAGTTCTTCTATAACGGGTGATGCCGCATCTTGGAATCCTAGTTGTGTTGGATGTGCCATTAGGTTCTAAGTTTAAAGACATGCGGGGATTTAACCTGCAATTTCACCTTGACAAGGTGGTGTAATTTGCATTTTACTAATGTCTCGAAGGAAGTGACAGAGTGGTTATGTGGCTGGCTTGAAACCAGCATATGGGGGTTCAATTCCTTCCTTCCTCGTTAATTTGATTGAATTTGAACGAATGCTGGTTCCTCATATGTGTGGTAAGGAGGGGGGCAGCCGTGAAGTCATTCTACGTTTGTTGAAGTTAATTCTACGGATAGTACTTCTCGTTTAGCGGCGAAGGCTTCTCATAGAATGAACAGGAACATGATTACTGCTACTAAAGAAATTAATGATCCAATAGATGATACTGTGTTTCATAAGGCATAGGCGTCTGGGTAGTCGGAGTATCGTCGTGGTATCCCTGCTAGTCCTAGGAAGTGTTGTGGGAAGAATGTGAGGTTGACTCCAATAAATATTACTCCGAAGTGGATTTTTGTTCAGGCACTGTGTAGGGTGTATCCGGTTAGTAGGGGGAATCAATGTACGAAGGCTGCTATGATGGCAAATACAGCACCTATTGATAGGACATAGTGGAAGTGTGCGACTACGTAGTATGTGTCGTGGAGGACAATGTCGAGTGATGAGTTGGATAGGACGATTCCCGTAAGTCCTCCCACTGTAAACAGGAAAATGAACCCAAGAGCTCATAGTATAGGAGTTTCTCATTTAATTGATCCTCCGTGAAGAGTGGCTAGTCAGCTAAATACTTTCACACCTGTTGGGATAGCAATGATTATTGTTGCAGATGTGAAGTATGCGCGAGTGTCTACATCTATTCCGACAGTAAATATGTGATGGGCTCATACAATAAACCCTAAAAGGCCAATAGCCATTATAGCTCAGACCATTCCTATGTAGCCGAATGGTTCTTTTTTCCCTGAGTAATAAGCTACTACATGGGAGATAATTCCGAATCCTGGAAGAATGAGGATGTAAACTTCTGGGTGACCAAAGAATCAGAATAAGTGTTGATACAGAATTGGGTCTCCTCCGCCTGCCGGGTCAAAGAATGTGGTGTTAAGGTTTCGGTCTGTAAGAAGTATTGTAATACCAGCGGCCAGGACTGGTAGTGATAGAAGTAGCAGTACAGCGGTTACGAGCACGGATCAGACAAATAGAGGTGTTTGATATTGGGAAATAGCTGGGGGTTTTATATTAATTGTTGTGGTAATAAAATTAATTGCCCCTAGGATTGATGAGACACCTGCTAAGTGGAGTGAAAAGATTGTAAGATCTACTGATGCTCCTGCGTGAGCTAGGTTGCCAGCAAGAGGTGGATAAACTGTCCACCCTGTCCCGGCCCCCGCTTCAACGCCGGAAGAGGCTAGCAGTAGTAAAAATGATGGGGGCAGTAGTCAAAAACTTATGTTATTCATACGTGGAAACGCCATGTCTGGGGCTCCAATTATTAGTGGCACAAGTCAGTTTCCAAATCCCCCAATTAGGATAGGTATTACTATAAAGAAAATTATCACGAAGGCGTGAGCAGTAACGATAACATTATAAATTTGGTCATCACCTAGAAGCGATCCGGGTTGGCTTAGTTCAGCCCGGATAAGAAGGCTTAAGGCGGTTCCTACTATTCCGGCTCAGGCACCAAATACAAGATAGAGGGTGCCAATGTCTTTGTGGTTAGTAGAGAAGAATCAGCGCGTGATTGCCACAGGTAGGGTGGCCGAGTGCATAGGCGGTGGGTTGTAGCCCCATAGACAGAGGTTTAAGTCCTCTTCCTACCACCAGCCTCGTGGTGAAGAGCACATTGGATTGCAAATCCAAAGACGCAGATGACAGTCTGCCGGGGCTTTTCCCGCCTTGCTGAGTTTACGGCGGGAAATGGTAGATAGATGCTCGCTGGCTTGAGCGCTTAGCTGTTAACTAAGAGTTTGTAGGATCGAGGCCTTCCTATCTAGTAAGGCCTTAGTTTAGTAAAAATGTCTGATTTGCAATTAGGAGATGCAAGTTAATTTCTTGTAGGTCTTAGTCAGGGGCTAGAAGGTTTTCACTTCTATTTAAAGCTTTGAAGGCTTTTGGTTTAGTATTATCCTAAGCCCCTAGGTGGTTAGTATTAGGATGGTTGGAGTTATTGGTAGTAGGCCCAGAGCGGATGTAGTAAATAGGGCTAGTGGTAGGGAGGTTTGGGTTGTTTCGGTTCGTCAGGGGGTGGTTGAGTTGGTCGTAGTAGGGGAGATGGTTAGTGTTATTGCGTAGCATAGTCGTAGGTAGAAATATAAGCTGATTAGGGCAGTTAGGGCTATGGTAGTAGCGATGATTGGAAGGTCTTGTTTTGTTAGTTCTTGTAGAATTAGTCACTTTGGTATGAATCCTGTTAGTGGTGGTAATCCTCCTAGTGAGAGTAGGACCAGGGCGGTTATTGATGCTAGGGTTGGGGTTTTTGATCAGGTTGTTGCGAGAGTATTGATTTTGGTGGTGTCTAGTGTTTTTAGAGTTAGGAATGCTGCGGAGGTTATAATAATGTATGTTCCTAGTGCAATTATGGTTAGTTGTGGGGCGTATTGGATGATGATTATTATTCATCCTATGTGCGCAATTGAGGAGTAGGCTAAGATTTTTCGTAGTTGGGTTTGGTTTAGTCCCCCTCATCCCCCTACGAGTGCAGATAAGATTCCTAGTATTATCAGGAGTGAGGGGTCAATGTTTTGTGCTGTTTGGACGATTAGCGCGAGGGGGGCAAGTTTTTGTCATGTGGATAGGACTAATCCTGTTAACAGATCTAGTCCTTGTAGCACTTCTGGTATTCAAAAGTGTATCGGTGCAAGTCCAATTTTAAGGGCTAGGGCGGCTATAAATATTGTGCTGGCGACGGGGTTTGATAGGTCGTTGATGCTTCATTCTCCTGTTATTCAAGCATTTGTTGTACTTGCGAACAGGATTATTGCTGCTGCGGTGGCTTGGGTTAGAAAGTATTTTGTTGTTGCTTCTACTGCACGGGGGTGGTGGTGTTGTGCTATTAGGGGGGTGATTGCCAGGGTATTAATTTCTAGGCCTATTCAGGCTAGTATTCAGTGGGAGCTTATGAAGGTTAGGGTGGTTCCTAGGCCTAGGCTGGATAGTAGGATAGCAATTACGTATGGGTTCATTGGCGGAGGAGGGACTTTAACCGTCATGTTCGGGGTATGGGCCCGAAAGCTTTATTAGCTGACCCCGTCTTAGGAAGTGGTGTAAAGGAAGCACCGAGAGTTTTGATCTCTTGAGTATGGGTTCAATTCCCTTCTTTCTAGGAACTGAGGGGATTTTAACCCCTGTAAATCACTCTATCAAAGTGGTCCTTGGGCATTCAGGCACAGTTCCTTTTTTATAGTTGTGGGGGAAGTCCTGCTAGTGCGATTGGTAGGGCAGTGTGTCATAGTACAAAGGCAAGTGTTAGGGGAAGGAAGTTTTTTCAGACTAGATGTATTAGTTGGTCATATCGGAACCGCGGATATGAGGCTCGTACTCATAGGAATAGGATGGACAGGAGTGCTGCTTTGGTTATGAGGTTAATTGTTGTGAGTTCAGGGATGTTTGGGAAGTGTGAAGCCCCAAGGAATAATACGGCTGATAGGGTGTTTATTAGTAGAATATTGGCATATTCAGCTAAGAAAAAGAGGGCGAATGGGCCCCCTGCATATTCTACGTTGAAGCCCGATACTAGTTCTGATTCTCCTTCTGTTAGGTCGAAGGGCGCTCGGTTTGTTTCGGCTAGTGTTGAAATGTATCATATTGCAGCTAGGGGTCAGGCGGGGATGAGTAGTCAAATGCTTTCCTGGGTGGTGTTGAATGTTTGTAGAGTATATCCCCCTGAGAAGATGATTACGGAGAGTAGAATTAGGCCTAGGCTGACTTCATATGAAATTGTTTGGGCTACGGCTCGTAGGGCCCCAATTAGTGCGTATTTTGAATTCGATGCTCAGCCTGACCCTAAAATTGAGTATACTGCGAGGCTTGATAGGGCTAGTATGAATAGGATTCCTAGGTTTAGGTCAATTACTGGGTAGGGTAAGGGTATTGGTGCTCATAGGGTTATGGCTAGGGCTAGTGCTAGTATTGGGGTGGCGAGAAATAGGAATGGGGATGATGTGGATGGGCGGACGGGTTCTTTAATAAATAGTTTTACCCCGTCGGCGATGGGTTGTAGTAGCCCATAGGGTCCTACTACGTTAGGGCCTTTTCGAAATTGTATATATCCTAGTACTTTCCGTTCAATTAATGTAAGGAAGGCTACTGCTAGGAGGACTGGTACTATATAGGCTAGGGGGTTGATTAAGTGGGTTATTAGGGTGTTTAGCATGAACTGGGGAGAGGATTTGAACCTCTGGCTAAAAGGGCTTAGGCCTTTCGCAATTTACCATGCTCTGCCACCCCAGTATGTCCTTATTTCGGCTGGCTGAAATATAATTCTGGCTCTACCCCTTGCTTTATTTATTTGTTTTCATAAATTGGGGGTGGGGCGTGCTCTGGGTATGGGCCCCCTTTTTCCGATCCTTTCGTACTAGGAAAAGTAGCGTTACAGATAGAAACTGACCTGGATTGCTCCGGTCTGAACTCAGATCACGTAGGACTTTAATCGTTGAACAAACGAACCCTTAATAGCGGCTGCACCATTAGGATGTCCTGATCCAACATCGAGGTCGTAAACCCCCTCGTCGATATGGACTCTGGGAGGGGATTGCGCTGTTATCCCTAGGGTAACTTGGTTCGTTGATCGGCTCTGTTGGCCGGATCATGTTTGGTCAGATATTCTGTGGCTTAGATATGTCTTTCTTGGTTTTAGGAGTTTGTCCCGGTCCACTTGGAGGCTTTTTTTTCCTCCGCGGTCGCCCCAACCGAAGGTAAAATCTCATGTTTCACAAAGTTTTTGCTTTTTGTTGAGTTGCTTGACGTGGTTGAGTTTTGTACCTTAAGCTCCAAAGGGTCTTCTCGTCTTGTATTTTTATGCCCGCTTCTGCACGGGCAGATCAATTTCACTGACTTGAAAAGGGAGACAGTTAAGCCCTCGTTTGGCCATTCATACAGGTCTCTATTTAAAAGACAAGTGATTGCGCTACCTTTGCACGGTCAAAATACCGCGGCCGTTGAACATTATAGTCACTGGGCAGGCTGGACCTCCTATACTTGGTTGTATTGCAGGAGGCGATGTTTTTGGTAAACAGGCGAGGCTTGTGTTTGCCGAGTTCCTTCCTTTTCTTTTAGTCTTTCCTTTAGTGGCACTCCAGTGTGGGGGTAACGATTTTTTAGTTGCGGGTTTTTCTTGGGATTCTGTATGGTTCGCAATGCCCTCTTGGGTTGAGTTCGTTGGTTGCCGGTGGTTTGTCCAGTCTGGCTTACACTTGTGCTGGGAGAAGGGCGGGCCTTCTTGTTACTCATTTTAGCATAATCTTTTCCATGTAGGCATGGATTGGCCTAATAGTATTTAGAGGAGTAAGATTTTTTATCGGAATAATAAACTTTTGTCTGTCTGAGCTTTAACGCTTTCTGTTTAGGTGGCTGCTTTTAGGCCCACTAGAACAGAGTGTTTTGTGAATTATGATCTTTATCCTTCTGATAAGGTTGTGTCCTTTGTTAAAGGGGCTGTACCCCTTTTAACTAACTCTCGTGTATTTCTCTTGGATATCTTGGTTTGTTTGATTTGAGATGCATGAGGCTGAACTTCTATTCATTTCTTAGGCAACCAGCTATCACCAGGTTCGGTAGGTCTGTCACTTCTACCCGGAGCTCTTCCCACTCTTTTGCCACAGAGACGGGTTGGCCCTTAATAGGCTGTCTCGGGGTAGCTCACCTGGTTTCGGGGTTTCAAACTAAAGGTCTCTTTGCTTGGGTGGACTGGCTAAATCATGATGCAAAAGGTACAGGGTTTAATCTTTGCTTTTTTGTGCTTATATGGGTTGTTTCATTTCTTTTTCAGCTTTCCCTTGCGGTACTGTTTCTATTGCTTGTTGGTTGAACCTTTTCTGTCTCCCATACTTAGGTAAAAGAATGTTTTAATTTGTGGTGTTAGGCTTGTTTTATTTATTTATATTGTTTGGTTATTTTAGTGGTTAAGCTAGCTGTTTGGCTCAGGGTGATCCAGTTTGCATGGATGTCTTCTCGGTGTAAGTGAGATGCTTAACTAACTCAGCCACGCCCTGGGTTTAGTCCAAGTGCACCTTCCGGTACACTTACCGTGTTACGACTTGCCTCCCCTCGTCAGTGCTAAAATATTAGGTATTTTTGGTGCGTTTTGACAGGGGAGAGTGACGGGCGGTGTGTACGCGTCTCAGGGCCGAGTTCAAAAGGACGCTCTATTTCCTTTTTACTACTAAATCCTCCTTCAAGCATTATTTCATGGTGCATATTCGTAATATTCTGAAATAGAAAATGTAGCCCATTTCTTTCCACTTCATGCGCTACACCTCGACCTGACGTTCTGGGTTGTACCCATTTTGCTTACTTTTATCTCCTTCACAGGGTAAGCTGACGACGGCGGTATATAGGCTGGGGTGGCTAGAGGTGGTGAGGTTTAACGGGGATTATCGGTTCTAGAACAGGCTCCTCTAGGGGGGTTTGAGACACCGTCAGGTCTTTTGGGTTTTAAGCTAATGCTCGTAGTACCCTGGCGGACATAAATTGTAGTTGAATGTCGGGGTTTACGGCTGAGCATAGTGGGGTATCTAATCCCAGTTTGTTTCTCAGCTTTCGTGGGGTCAGGTGGGTTTATTTAAAGCTACTTTCGTGTTAGGGCTTCGGACGCCTAGAAGCGTATGACGGCCAAGGGGCCATTTGGCTTTAATTTTTGTCTATCCTTAACCACCCTTTACGCCGTTGCATTATCAACTGGGGCCTCTCGTCTAACCGCGGTGGCTGGCACGAGTTTTACCGGCCCTCTTAACACTAACTGAGTCAAGTTTTCACTTATGGCTTAATATTTATCACTGCTGAATTCCCTTGGGGGTGTGGCTAGGCTAGGCGTCTTGGGCTAAATGTTTGTGCCTGATGCCCGCTCCTCGTCCTCGGGTGGGGGATTGAGGGCATACTCACTGGGTTGCGGAGACTTGCATGTGTAAGTTGGGTTAAAGCTGATAGTAAGGTCGGGACCATGCCTTTGTGCATGCGGAGTTTTTTAGGACTCATCTTAGCATCTTCAGTGCTATGCTTTAAATTAAGCTACGCTAGC